TACAATCACTTCGAAATAGAAAAATAAATAGAAAAACTTTTTATCACAAAAAACTTCCTTCGAGGTTGGAGGATAAAGAGAATTTGAATGCGTCTGTTTTTACGTTATTTCGTACTTTACTGTACAATTTTCCTTTGTTTGTGGGATTATTTTCTCACGAGAGGTAATTAAATTAGAGAATTCATTTATACATCTATGCCTAGATCTCGGATAAATGGAAATTTTTTTGATAAGACCTTTTCAATTGTAGCCAATATCTTATTACAAATAATTCCGACAACTTCGGGAGAAAAAGAGGCATTCACCTATTACAGAGATGGTGCGATTTGATTATCTTTTTTTTCTTTCTCGCTCTCAGTCTTAGGAGAAAGGCACATTCTTCGGATAGAAAAAAATTGAAAAAAATCTACGCTTGCTGAAGGTGAAGTTGAAAACAATTAATTCCTTCTGTCGTGTATCCCCGATTAATGCAGCCTCATATGCTTCAATTTTCTATTTCTAGTATTAAGCAAAAGGTTCTACCTATACCTATGGCTTAGGTCAACCCTACTCCACTAGTACCAATAGGCGGCATGATGGAAGAAGCACTACGCCTACGAATCAACAACACGAAAACTTTGTTAAAAATTATCCCCTTCCTTATCGGGATCGGGACTAACAATAATGGTTGGGACAAACAAACATCCATCTCGTTCGTATTTTGGATATCCGTATAACCATCGAAGACTGTTGAAGTGCCTATAATTCCTGGAAATTAAGCGACGTTGAGGACAAAGAAATTGTTGGAGTTATCATTTTTTTATCCAGTACCAATATACTTGATGTTAAGAAAAGACTTTTTACACTTTTACAGGAAGGTTGGCTAGAGATTTCGTGTAAAAACACTAGCCCTGCTCAGTTGATAATGAGAATATTGCAATCTTTTTTGATTCTATGTATTTTTATCATTATGCACATAAAGGAGGAGCCGTATGAGATGAAAATCTCCCGTACGGTTCTGGAGCGGAGATTTTTCGAACTGAATGACGACCGTAACGGATGTCGGCTCAATCCGAAGGAAATTATGCAGAAGCTTTAGAGAATTATTATGAAGCTATGCGACTAGAAATTGATCCCTATGATCGAAGTTATATACTTTATAACATAGGCCTTATCCACACAAGGAACGGAGAACATACGAAAGCTTTGGAATATTATTTTCGGGCACTAGAACGAAACCCGTTCTTACCACAAGCTTTTAATAATATGGCTGTGATCTGTCATTACGTGCGACTATCTCCACTATAGAAAGAAAAAAAAGAAAGAGCAAATCCGCTAAGAAATACTATAACTATAAAAATACTATAACTAGAAAAAGGCTTTCTACATATATATTGTCCAAAACAACGATTTTTATCAGCTGTAGTAAAGAAAGAAACTTCATATAAGTCGAAATATGAAGAAATAGATATGCCTAGATACTTTATTCTATGGATAAAGGATCTAATTGATAGAGGAAGCGCCGTAAAGATCAATTAGAGAGGTTTTGAGCCGATCCAATAAGAACTGCTTACTTAATATTATGATAGAAAAGTATTATGATATACAAAGTTAGGAATCCACTTATGTAATAGAGTTGATCCCCTAAAATTTTGAGCAGCGGTGTAGTATCAGATCCCAAAGATAGTAAGTCTTTTCTTTCTTATGAAGAAAAAAAAGTCTTTTTCAAAGATTCTATAGATTTCTATATCCTATATGGAAAATATATAATATATGAAACCGAGATAGTTACCTTTCAGAAAATTCGAATTCGAATGAGAGTGAAAATGCTGATGCTTTATTCTTCGGAAGGTAGGAGAAAAGATAAAACTTTAAAACGGATTCCATTTTGTATTAATAAAAATTCAAGTTTGAAACTCATGTAATTTAACACCCCTTTTCTTTTGGTTAACTCTCAAAAAAAATGGAATAGATCGAATCTATTCTATAAGAAATCTCATTCAATTCGATATGGTCTATGATCCATTAAAAAAATGGGACACCAAAAGAATTGACTGGTGAGCCGTATGAGGCAGGAAACCCTCAAGTACGGTTCTAAGGGAAGGAGTTTACGCACCTATTCCGACCGCGGAGAACAGGCCATTCGACAGGGAGATTCTGAAATTGCGGAGGCTTGGTTCGATCAAGCCGCTAAGTATTGGAAACAAGCTATAGCCCTTACGCCTGGTAATTATATTGAAGCGCAGAATTGGTTGAAGATCACAGGGCGTTTCGAATAAGAACATTTTATTCGATTTTTTATTGTAATATTCGATTTCGTTTTTGGAATATTATTATTCGATTTTGATTTTTTATTTGTTATAATTAATTGTTTGTTGTCTCTATCCCATAGAAAACGGATCATTTCTCTAGGAACAACCAATCAAAGAATTTCATTATATCCCTTCTAAGATCGTTCTATTTCGTTTGGTATTTCGTCGGTATAAACGATACGGGGATACAGTAGAGAATTCTATTTTTT